AAATGACAAAACGGATCCTTTGCTCTGATCTTTCAAACCACTCTATTGCTTTGTTTCTTATAATTAGAATGTTTTTTTTTTTACAATGGAATTGAACTGAATGTATTTCTATTGATTGATTTATAGGCTCTGTCGTTCCTCCATAATATTCACTTTTACGAAGCAACAAGAAAGAAGGAATCGATCTATTTTCTGGATAATAAAATATTATATGGATTTTAACGGATGAGACATCCTGCAAATCATTTCTATACAAAACTAATAGAACCTTCTTACTCTATAAAAAGATAAAATAAAAACTGTGATGAAATAAAAAATAAAGATTTTGGTATGCGTAAAAATAGAATCTAATCCACTTTTCAACCAAAAGAGTCAAAGTAATTTTTTTTGTTTGAAGAATTTTTCTTTTATAAAATATAGAAGTTCTATTTGCTCAATGAATTACTCCCCCCTAACGCTTTTTGTTTGTCTACTACTTCTTATGAATCGAAACAAAGGAGTTCCGATAGACCTGGAAAAGAAGAAATAGTAATCTTTGACGAACAAGATAAAAATCATTATTATTTCGATACAAGACGACACAAGAAAGGGTAGAAAGTCCTTTTTCTTGTGTCGAATAGAAGATTAGGAAGACTTATAATCCAGTATCTGTTCCTTTCATTTATCCCTTCCTTGCTTTGTATTCTCTTCCTTTATTTTTATATGCCTATTGTTTAGTGCCTAGTGCTGGGAATGGGATACAAGTAATGAATTCCATACATCCCGCAAAAACAGTATAAACAAAGCAAGCAAAGGCAGAAATACATATTGAATTGTATTGATCAATAAGAATTCCGCGCTTTTTACCAACTTGGTGCTAAAGAATCTCTGGATCTGGATCTAGAAATTCATTTCGTATAATTGAACCTTTTCAAACTGTTTCTTTTTAAGAACCAAAAAAATTTGTGCCAAAATAATAGATGCCAAGAAGAACAAAAGGCCTTGGACGCGTAATGGATCTTGAAGCACTATTTCTGCATCTCCCTGACCAAACCCACCTACATTAGGATTGCTTGTTAATGGTTGATCAAGCTTGATGGATTCGCCCTCTGAAACAAGAAGTTCTGGTCCTGGAGGTATAATATCAACCACTTGGTGTCCATCCGATGCATCAACTATGGTTATTTCATATCCTCCCTTTTCTTTACGTACTATTCTGCTTACTATACCCGCAGATGTAGCATTATAGACTGTATTGTTACTCTTGCTGCCATCAGGATAAATCTGACCCCTTCCCCTGTTCCCACCTACATATATGGGATATTTTAAGAAGTGAACGCCTTTCTTCGTAGCGGGGTCGGGGGAAAGAATGGGAAAGACGATTTCACTATATTTCTGACCTGGAACAGGACCTATCACAAGAATATTTCTTTTATTGGGACGATAACTCTGAAAAGACAGATTTCCTATCTTTTCTTTCACCTCGGGAGAAATACGATCGGGGGGGGCTAATTCGAATCCCTCGGGTAAAATAAGAACAGCCCCTACATTCAAAGCCCCCTTTTTACCATTAGCAAGAACTTGTTTCAGTTGCATATCATAAGGAATTCGAACAACTGCTTCAAATACAGTATCAGGAAGTACAGCTTGCGGAACTTCAATATCCACAGGCTTATTAGCTAAATGGCAATTGGCACATACAATTCGCCCAGTTGCTTCTCGTGGATTTTCATAACCTTTCTGCGCAAAAATGGGATACGCATTTGAAATAGATGTTCGAGTTATTACATATATCATGATCGATACAGAAATAGATCGAGTCATCTGTTCCTTTACCCAAGAAAAAGTATTTCTATTTTGCATGATCCAATCATTGATCCCGGAATTTCTACAATAAATGAGATAGGTAGCTAGTATAGTTCCCTATCTACGAGTCTGCCATTGTACTTAAATAATTCTACTGAAATAAGACGAAGACCTTGAAGAAGTAGAAGTATAAAGAATAAGAAAAATTTTGATTGATATCAAGAGATTAAATAAGTTTATCATTCATTCATTGAATGATAAATGACTACAAGCGAAGGAGATACACGATTTAAAAAACGAAAGATCCAATATTTCACAATTGTATCTAGAATAACTGGAAAAGTGGAAACAAGACCAGATATAATTTGATCGTTATGAGCCAATCCAAAATCATTGTAGATCGAACCAATCATTAGTTCCCAACCATGGGTCGAGTGAAATCCGATCCATAAATCAGTAACTAAAAGAATCGAAAAAGCTTTTATTGTGTCACTTAAGTTATAGAATAATTCCTGAATCCAAGAATTAAAAATGACAAGTTCTTCATTACCCAGAATAAAATAAACACTTAGAATAGCGAAACATATTATATTTGTCGACAAATGCAAAATGATATGGAGATTATATTCGTTGTGTGTTTTGACCAATTGTATCGTTTCCTTGTGTATTCCTATACGAAACTTTTGTATATGTGTCTCGGGGTATTCCTTTATCATTTCGTCCAACAAGAATAGTTCTTCTAATTCTAGGAATTTTTCTAGAACATTTTTCTCTTGAATATCATTCAAAAAAGTTTCGGATTGCCTAGTATTCCACCAATGAATAATCCAAGGTTCCAGACTTTTTTGAAATGAGAGGGAGACCCACCAGGGCAAAAATACTATAGATACAAGATATGGAAGGGAAGTCAATGCTTTCTTTTTTTTCATTTTTTATCTGTGAATTGTTAATGAACTGCTTCATTTGTCAACTCTATCTGATCTGATATTTCTCTAAAGCACGAGTTCTATAACAAGGTATCGAACCTATGGATCTATTCCCATTTTTGTGTAATAATTTAGTCTTTAGATCTAGAAAGAATATAGAATTCTAGAATAAGGGTCCCTTTTCGAATGAAAATATATATATAATAAATATCTTAAGTAAATTAGAAGTAAATGGGATTTCCGGATATCTCAATTGGGCAAATTCGAACGAATTTCATCTTCATTTGTTCCTTTCGATAAATACCCGAAAAACCTGCTTGAAGTAACGAATATTATTCGGACCACAGCGCAAGAATAGGGTATCAATTCAAAATCCGAGGCCTAACCTAAAAAGATGAATTCTGTATTACGAAATACATATTCGGATATTTTATTTGATGAATTCATACTTAATTAGACTTATTAGACTTTTTACTTTACTAGTATAAAAGAATTTAGTTGGGCCCTATACGCATACAAAATGATTTTTGGTATAGAAAAAATTCTTCTTATTTTAGTTTATTATATTTTTTATAGTTGTTCCATATATGTTCTCCTACTTTTGTTTTATTCTATGCGGGTCGTTGCGCCAAGGGAACGAGGAAATAGAATCTAACATGTTTTGCTCGAATAAACATTCTGAAGAAACTTCAATTATATTAAAAAGGAAATTAGCAAGTTCTTTCCATTACCATTATGCGGAGAAAACATCCATTCTTCGTTCGATTCATTTCAAAATACTTCAATTGGTACGCGCAAGAAATAGGCTAATTCGGCAGCTTTTTGCTCAATTTCTCGTGGAGTCAAATTCTCATCAGTACGAGTCAAGGGAATGGTTCCTTGGCCTCTTATTTCCATATAAAGAATACGACGAGGAAAAAGACCCTCTTTAACCTCCATTCTGATTGATTGGATATCTTTCATAAAGAAGCGAAGGAAGATGCGACGATTTATTCCGGGGAATCCCCAACGAAAAATACACATTATTCCTTCTTTTCTATCGAATCGGTCATAACCACTGCCTACATTCCATGAAATTGTACACCACAAATAGGAACTAATGAATAGACCCGCGATTCCATAGAAAGACATCACGATCCCTTGTGGAAAAAAAATGATTTGCTGAGATGGAAATCCGGGTATCAGATTCCTACCAAAATAACTGGAAGTTCCAACCACTAAGAATCCTAGTGAACCTAAAAAAAGGATACAGGCCCAGCAAAAATTACTTGTTTTTCGGGACCCTGTTATAAGTTCTATCCATATATGTTCTGATCGCCAGTTCATACTATACTAGATCCGGTTGCATTCGATTGGATTGGAATTGAGAAAAAAATTTGACTTTACTTTTCTTGATGCCGAAGTAACTTTCATCAACTAACACTATTCTGATATGAACCATTAGGAGTAATTGGTTAGATAAATTGACTTTCTATTATAAAAATATTCGCCGATCTTTTTTATTTTAACCAGATATAGCCGCATATACATGCATTTATGCGGATATCATGTATCCGCATGCATAACAGTTCTTTCATTTGTATTCGGAAAAGGGCATATATCGTACCATATTACACTAAACAAATATCTGTATTATGATTCAGTGTTGAAATAAATTGCCGAAATTTGGTTCCATCGGATCTAGACAATCTTATTTTTTTGGACATGAAGAAATAAAGAAGCCATTGCAATCGCCGGAAATACTAGGCCCACTAAAGGGACAAAAATAGAGGGTAAGTTAAGATCTGTCATAGAATGGTCGATTTAATATTTGTACCTATTATAAATATATCTTAAGTATATCTATTATAAACTAAATAATATTAAGTAGTTAATAAGTGCAAGGAATGAGAACTAAATGAAGTGTACCTATTCATCTTTCTACACGAATATGTATGATAATATGATAATCTGCTTTAAGTTTAAGAAATTTTCTTATTCTTCCATCCTTATATGCCTTCTATCCTTCTAATCTAATAAAATAAGGAGTCTTTATTAAAATTAAAGACTTTATTATAAGTTCGCGACTCTAACTAAACTAATTCAATCCAACAAACAAGGATTCCTAGTAAAAATGGGAGTTCTTGGTAGACATAGAAATCACTTCTATTCTATATATTTTTTTTTATTTTCATTTTTTTTTTTTCAAAGGAAAGAAACCGTGGAGCTGAAATAACTCACTCAGAACACCTTTTAAAAGATTACGCGGTACGATTGGGTCGAATAAGCCCTTATGGAATAAATACTCAG